ATCGGCGGGGTATTTGTGAAAATAGGTATAATCCATATAATTGTGCGAACTACAAAAATAAAACAGTCGATAATAATAACTATGAGTATACGAAAGAAAAAGAATCATATTTTGGCAGTTCCTACGATGCACTTGGGGCTTATCGGCAGAAACGAATCAAATTAGATAGTCCCTTTTGGCTCCGGTGGCGGCTAGATCAACGTGTCATTGGCTCAAAAGAGGTTCCCATCGAAGTTCAATATGAATCTTTTGGTACTTATCATGAGATTTATGGACACTATCTAATAGTAGGAAGTATTAAAAAGGAAATCCGTTGTATATACATTCGAACTACTGTTGGTCATGTTTCTTTTTATCGAGAAATAGAAGAAGCCATACAGGGGTTTTGTCGAGCCTATTTATACGCTATCTAATATTTATACGCTATCTAAATAAATAAATTCGATTAGACGTCCTTCCTTGCTTGGTAAGTCGGGTTTATCCAATTTCATCGGTATTATAAGAATTTCTTAATTTCTATGTAAATCAAGATTGAGGAAAGGAAGTTTTCGAATCACTGACTCAAGTCCATTGTCGAATCCTACTCAGCGGAATATGGAGGTACTTATGGCAGAACGAGCCGATCTGGTCTTTCACAATAAAGTGATAGATGGAACTGCTATGAAACGACTTATTAGCAGATTAATAGATCATTTCGGAATGGCATATACATCACATATCCTGGATCAAGTGAAGACTCTGGGTTTCCAACAAGCCACTGCTACATCTATTTCATTAGGGATTGATGATCTTTTAACAATACCTTCTAAGGGATGGTTAGTCCAAGATGCTGAACAACAAAGTTTTATTTTGGAGAAACACCATCATTATGGGAATGTACACGCGGTAGAAAAATTACGTCAATCCATTGAGATATGGTATGCTACAAGTGAATATTTGAGACAAGAAATGAATCCTAATTTTCGGATGACTGATCCATCTAATCCAGTCCATCTAATGTCCTTTTCGGGAGCTCGAGGAAATGCATCTCAGGTACATCAATTAGTAGGTATGAGAGGATTAATGTCGGATCCCCAAGGACAAATGATTGATTTACCCATTCAAAGCAATTTACGTGAAGGACTTTCTTTGACAGAATATATAATTTCTTGCTACGGAGCTCGAAAAGGAGTCGTGGATACTGCTGTACGAACATCAGATGCTGGATACCTCACGCGTAGACTTGTTGAAGTAGTTCAACACATTATTGTACGTAGAACAGATTGTGGTACTATCCGAGGTATTTCCGTGAGTCCTCGAAATGGGGAAAAAATTTTTGTCCAAACCCTAATTGGTCGCGTATTAGCGGACGATATATATATGGGGATACGCTGCATTGCCACTCGAAATCAAGATATTGGGATTGGACTTGCCAATCGATTCATAACTTTTCGAGCACAACCAATATATATTCGAACCCCCTTTACTTGCAGGAATACATCTTGGATCTGTCAATTATGTTATGGTAGAAGTTCCACTCACGGTGATCTGGTTGAATTGGGGGAAGCTGTAGGTATTATTGCGGGGCAATCAATTGGGGAACCAGGGACTCAACTAACATTAAGAACTTTTCATACGGGTGGAGTATTCACGGGTGGTACTGCCGAACATGTACGAGCTCCTTCTAACGGAAAAATAAAGTTCAACGAGTATTTGGTTCATCCCACACGTACCCGTCACGGGCATCCTGCTTTTCTATGTTCTATAGACTTGTATGTAACTATTGAGAGTCGGGATATTCTACATAGTGTGAATATTCCTCCCAAAAGTTTGATTTTAGTTCAAAATAATCAATATGTAGAATCTGAACAAGTTATTGCTGAGATTCGTACTGGAACGTCTACTTTTCATTTTAAAGAGAAGGTCCGAAAACATATTTATTCTGAATCAGAGGGAGAAATGCACTGGAGTACCAATGTATACCATGCACCCGAATATACATATAGTAACGTTCATCTATTACCAAAAACAAGTCATTTATGGCTATTAGCAGGAGGTCCATGCGGATCCAGTATAGTGTCTTTTTCACTCCACAAAGATCAAGATCAAATTAATTTTTATTCTTTTTCTGTCGACGAAAGATATATCTCTGACTTCTCAATTACTAATGATCAAGTAAGGCATAAATTGTTGGATCCTTCTGTTAAAAAAGATAGGGAAATTTTTGACTATTCAAGACTTGATCAAATCATCTCCAATAGGCATTTGGATTTTATATATCCTTCGATTCTCCAAGAGAATTCTGATTTATTGGCGAAAAGGCGAAGAAATGGATTTATCATTCCATTACAATATAATCCAGAAGGAGAGAAAGAACTAATAACCTCTTTTGGTATTTCGATTGAAATACCCACAAATGGTATTTTACATAGAAATAGTATTCTTGCTTATTTTGACGATCCACAATATAGAAAAAACAGTTCGGGAATTACTAAATATGGGACCGTAGAGGTGGATTCAATCGTAAAAAAAGAAGATTTGATTGAGTATCGAGGAGTAAAAGAATTTAGTCCAAAATACAAAATGAAAGTGGATCGGTTTTTTTTTATTCCTGAAGAGGTACATATCTTACCTGGATCTTCGTACCTAATGGTCCGTAACAATAGTATCATTGAAGTAGATACACAACTCGCTTTAAATACAAATACAAGAAGCCAAGTAGGTGGATTAGTCCGAGTGGAGATAAAAAAAAAAAGTATTGAACTGAAAATTTTTTCTGGGGATATTCATTTTCCCGGAGAGACAGATAAGATATCTAGACACAGCGGCATTTTAATACCACCGGGAATGGAAAAAAAAAATTCTAAGGAATCAAAAACAAAAATTTTGAAAAATTGGATTTATGTCCAACGAATCACACCCATTAAAAAAAAGTATTTTGTTTTGGTTCGGCCCGTAATCACATATGAAATAGCTGATGGGATAAATTTAGCAAAACTTTTCACTCAAGATCTCTTGCAGGAAAAAGATAACGTCCAACTTAGAATTGTCAATTATATCCTTTATGGAAACGGAAAGTCAATTCGTGGAATTTTTCACACAAGTATTCAATTAGTTCGGAGTTGCTTAGTATTGAATTGGGACCAAGAAAAAAATGGTTCTATAGAGGAAGTTCATGCTTCTCTTGTTGAGGTAAGGGCAAATGATCTGATTCAAAATTTCATAAAAATTGAGTTAGTAAAGTCTAGTCTTTCATATGCGGAAAAAAGGTATGATACGGCGGGTTCGGGATTGATCTCCGATAATGGATTAGATTGCACCAATATCAACCCTTTTTTTTCGAAAGTTAAGATTTCAGTAGTTACTCAGCATCAAGCAACTATTGGTACATTGTTGAATCAAAATAAGGCTTTGATAATTTTGTCATCATTCAATTGTTCTCAAGTTGGCCCATGTCCATTCAATGGTTCGAAATATAACATCACAGCAAAAGAATTTAATCCCATAATTCTAATTAGGGATTTGTTGGGTCCCCTAGGTACTATTGTATCTAAAATAGTGAACTTTTATTCAGCTTACTGTTTAATAACTCATAATCAGATCTTGGTAAACAAATATTGGATACTTGATAATTTGAAAGCTACTTTCCAAGTACTTGAAGTACTTAAATACTGTTTAATAGATGAAAATAGAAGGATTTATAATCCCAACCCATGCAATACCATCATTTTGAATCCATCCCATTTGAATTGGTGCTTTTTACATCACAATTATTGTGAAGAAACATCCACAATAATTAGCATTGGACAATTTATTTGTGAAAATCTATGTCTAGTTAAATATGGGACACATATAAAAAAATCTGGTCAAATTTTAATTGTTCATGTTGATTCCTTAGTTATAAGATCAGCTAAGCCGTATTTGGCTACTCCAGGAGCGACTGTTCACGGACATTATGGAGAAACCCTTTCTGAAGGAGATACATTAGTTACATTTATATATGAAAAATCCCGATCTGGTGACATAACGCAGGGACTTCCAAAAGTGGAGCAAATCTTAGAAGTGCGTTCGGTTGGTTCAATATCGATGAACCTTGAAAGGAGAGCCGAAGGTTGGAACGAACGTATACCAAGAATTCTTGGAATTCCTTGGGGATTCTTAATTGGAGCTGAGCTAACTATAGCCCAAAGCCGTATTTCTTTGGTTAATAAGATCCAAAAGGTTTATCGATCTCAAGGGGTGCAGATTCATAATAGACATCTAGAAATTATTGTACGACAAGTAACATCAAAAGTGTTGGTTTCAGAAGACGGAATGTCTAATGTTTTTTCGCCTGGAGAATTAATCGGATTGCTGCGAGCAGAACGAGCAGGGCGTGCTTTAGACGAAGCGATCTGTTATCGGGCAATTTTATTAGGAATAACGAGGGCGTCTCTGAATACTCAAAGCTTCATATCTGAAGCAAGTTTTCAAGAAACTGCTAGAGTTTTAGCAAAAGCTGCTCTACGGGGGCGTATTGATTGGTTGAAGGGTCTGAAAGAAAATGTAGTTCTGGGGGGAATTATCCCTATCGGTACCGGATTTAAAAAATTAGTGCACCATTCAAGGCAAGACAAAAACATTCATTTTGAAATAAAAAAGAAAAATGTATTCAAGTTGGAAATGAGAGATATTTTGTTACACCATCGAGAATTTTTTTGTTCTTGTAGCCCAAAGAATTTCCATGACACATTAGAAAATTCATTTACGCGATTTCATAATTCCTAAGCAGAGATTTTTTTCTTTTTCCTTTCTAGTTTTGTTAAATAAAAAAATGAAGTAAATAATAAATAAAAATTACGGACTGTGTATCAATGGTCAACCTCGTTATAAGGTTCCGTAGGAACAATTAGTTATTTCTAAAAAAAAAAAGATAAAGCGCGGGAAAAATGACAAGAAGGTATTGGAACATCCATTTGGAAGAGATGATGGAGTCGGGAGTTCGTTTTGATCATGGTACTAAGAAATGGAATCCTAGAACGGCCCCTTACATTTCTGTAAAGCGTAAAGGTATACATATTACAAATCTTACTAGAACTGCTCGTTTTTTATCAGAAGCCTGTGATTTAGTTTTTGATGCAGCAAGTCGAGGAAAACCTTTTTAACAGTTGGTACCAAAAATAAAGCAGCGGATTTAGTAGTCTCAGCTGCAACAAGGGCTCGATGTCATTATGTTAATAAAAAATGGCTCGGTGGTATGTTAACGAATTGGTCCACTACAGAAACGAGACTTCATAAGTTCAGAGACTTAAGAGGAGAACAAAAGATGGGGAAACTCAACCGTCTCCCTAAAAGAGATGCAGCAATGTTGAAGAGAAAATTATCGACTTTGCAAACATATCCGGGTGGGATCAAATATCTGACTGGGTTGTCCGATATTGTAATTATCGTTGATCAGCAAAAAGAATATACAGCTCTTCGAGAATGTGTCATTTTAGGAATTCTAACAATTTGTTTAATCGATACAAATTGTGACCCGGATCTTGCAGATATTTCGATTCCAATCAACGATGACGTTATAGCTTCAATCCGATTGATTCTTAACAAATTAGTATCCGCAATACAAATTAGTATCCGCAATTTGTCAGGGTTGTTCTAGCTATATAAGAAGTCATTGATTATGATTATGTTATGATTAAGAATAATAAGATTAGTTAATTATAATAATAAGATTAGTTAATTTTTTTGATTTCTTAGATTGGTTATTATTCTTGTCTTGCATTTTTAAAAAGAGATAAAATGGGATATTATGTTATGTGATTTCTTGGTATTTTAAATATATGATTAATGATGAAAGTAGATAAGTTGAAAAAGAGATGGTTGAATCAAAATAATTTTTTTTCTTTAAGTTTTATTTCTGTCAGAGGGCAATATGAATGTTATACCATGTTCCATTAAAACACTCAAAGGATTCTACGATATATCAGGTGTAGAAGTAGGCCAACATTTATATTGGCAAATAGGAGGTTTACAAATTCATGCTCAAGTACTTATCACTTCTTGGGTAGTAATTGCTATCTTATTAGGGTCAGTTATCATAACTGTTCGGAACCCACAAACTATTCCTACCGACGGGCAGAATTTCTTTGAATATATTCTTGAATTTATTCGAGACTTGAGTAAAACTCAGATTGGAGAAGAATATGGGCCTTGGGTTCCCTTTATTGGAACCATGTTCTTATTTATTTTTGTTTCTAATTGGTCTGGAGCTCTTTTACCTTGGAAAATCATACAGTTACCTCATGGAGAGTTGGCTGCCCCCACGAATGATATAAATACTACTGTTGCTTTAGCTTTACTCACGTCCGTGGCATATTTTTATGCGGGTCTTACCAAAAAAGGATTGTCTTATTTTGGAAAATACATTCAACCAACTCCAATCCTTTTACCAATTAACATCCTAGAAGATTTCACAAAACCTTTATCTCTGAGTTTTCGACTTTTCGGAAATATATTGGCGGATGAATTAGTAGTTGTTGTTCTTGTTTCTTTAGTACCTTCAGTAGTTCCTATCCCTGTCATGTTTCTTGGATTATTTACAAGCGGTATTCAAGCTCTCATTTTTGCAACTTTAGCCGCGGCTTATATAGGGGAATCCATGGAGGGTCATCATTGATTAGTTTTCAAAAAAGAAGACTTTTTTTATTTTAAGCTTACCCCGACTGAGGCAATGCATGGTTCAAGAAAATATACTTGGTTCGGTAACATATATATATATAGATAGAAATAAGAAATCCATATGTATATATGACTAGAGTTCTAAGAGGAAAGATAGACGATATTACGAAGGATGGGTTAGGGGGATCACACTAGATATATGTCTATATGTAATGTCTATAAATCCAGCTACAGTTCCTGTATATTTTTCGACGAATTATTCTAGAATCTAATTCAATAAAAAATGCGGGGGGTTTCCGTTATGAAAGAAACAAATGTATATGTGATAGTATATATATATTAGTTATATAGGGTTTATCCCTATCTATATATTTTTTTTGAAGTTTTAGTTACTTCGATTCGATATTTTTTAGTGATCAAATAAGGTTGATTGTATCATTAACCATTTTTTTTTGGTGCGAGGAACCTATCATCATGAATCCACTGATTTCTGCCGCTTCCGTTATTGCTGCTGGATTGGCCGTAGGGCTTGCTTCTATTGGACCTGGAGTTGGTCAAGGTACTGCTGCAGGCCAAGCCGTAGAAGGTATTGCGAGACAACCAGAAGCAGAAGGAAAAATAAGAGGCACCTTATTGCTTAGTCTAGCTTTTATGGAAGCTTTAACCATTTATGGGCTCGTTGTGGCATTAGCACTTTTATTTGCAAATCCTTTTGTTTAATTTCACCCTAGAACGAAAATGTAAAAAAGTGCATTACACACTTTTTCTTATTTTATTAATTCATTGCGGTTTTCTTCTGTGAATTATATCACTACTTCATTCCTACAATTATGTATTTGTTGGAACAATACCCCGGGAAAGACT